ATTGTTATTGTACAAGTATTCAGGAAACGAACTAAGACCATTCTAATGCTCCCTTTCGCCATGCATAAACTAAACCAAGAATTAGGATAAGCACGAAAATTAAAGCTTCTATAAAAGCAGATACCCCCAGTACATCGAAACTCATTGCCCACGGATACAGAAAAACTGTTTCAACATCAAAAACAACAAAAACCAGAGCAAACATATAATAACGGATTCTAAATTGTAACCAAGCATCCCCGATCGGTTCTATACCTGATTCATAACTAGAAAGTTTCTCCGGCCCCTTCCGAATTGGAGATAAAACTCCGGAAATTAGAAATGCTAAAACAGGAATAGCAATTGATATTATTAAAAATGCCCAGAAAATATCATATTCGTAAAGCAGAAACATAGACGAACTCCTATGAATGTAGAAAAAATACCCGCTTAATCAATTCCAATCGGAGTGGATTGGGCAAGGGATATAGAACTCTTGAGTCAAAATAAAAATTCAGGTTAATCGAATCATTTATTTTCGTTTGGTTGCTGTGGTAGACATCTCAAAATAAGATTTATTGATTATAATCTTATTTTCAGTACACTTATTACTTAATATTTCCATGTTTCTATTACTAAATATTAATTATTAATAATATATTAATAATAATATATTATTAATATGATTAATAACTAGTAATTTTTTTTTTTTTTCTGTTTATGAAATTTTGTTTATGTTTTATTTATAAATAAAAAAAAATTTTTAGAAAAATCTCTTTGTTTTTAAAATTATGACGTATCAAAAAATTCAGTAAGACTTTACCATACCCATATTACTTAGTATTAGCTAGATTTAATTTGGGTTGAATTTAATTAAATTTATGTTTTTATCTTTAAACAGGGCCGTGTCAGAAAAAAAGTAACCAAGATTGAGTGGGAATACAAAAATATAAAGTATTATGAACTTTTTGATTGTAGCCAGTGAACGAGGAAAATTCATATAAAAAAATCCACTTACGACTATGAAAATTAATGAAAAAAAAAGTTTATTCTAAATTATAAGTATCTATATCTATATAGATATTAAGTATCTATATCTATATAGATATATAGTATAGTAATTGGATCCATTGAAATAAAATTGGTTTTACGTTTTATTCCGAACTATCCCGAGGACTGGTGGTTTATGGTATGGGAATTTTTTTTATGAACCAAGCAATTGAAAGTAACCAGTTAGAAATAAAGAATACAAAAATGTAAGTAAAAAAATGATCCAATTTTTTTTATTTGAATGTCATTTATTAGAATAAATTTCTTAGTTAGGGTTAGGGCTATACGGACTCGAACCGTAGACCTGCTCGGTAAAAGAGTTCGAACTTATTATTATCAAAATGATTCGAACTCTTTCAAAGACCCAACATGCATTTTTTTTGCATTGGGCTCTTTCATTAACTGATAGAAAGATCAGTTAGTCTACCATATTTTTTCTTAAAAAAAAAGATAATAAATGGTTCCAAGTACTCTGATTGATTTTTTTAATTCTAATACAATACAATACAATACAGAAGAACTACCAAAGTGTTTCAAAGAAGGGTTCTCTTGACGTAGGTTTGCTTTTGGTCTAGATCAACTTAAGTTAAATATAGTCTCTAACATCCTGATTAAAAAATCAAACATGAAACTTGATACACCTTAAGGTTCATAGGACGAAAAGAGCTTTTTTGAGTTCCTTATACTCATTCTGCCTAGCATTGAATTGAGTAGGCTGGGTATTCACCCTATCAATATCTCAAATCAATGATGGGTTCTATTCATTCCCTACTTAAACGGGGTACTTTAATAGGACCTAATGTCAGGCTATTGTTCCCCTCTTTTTTTCCTAAAAAAAAATAATGGAGTAAGACATCGATTTATTAATAAGATCAATCAATTAGTTTGATTGCGTGATGGACTCCTTTGAAAAACTTCGGCGCACGTGTAAACGAGGTGCTCTACCTAACTGAGCTATAGCCCTTGTGTTTGTGATACACATTTTATCTTATCATGTAGATAATTTCTTGTCAAGATTAATATTACATGATCAAACATTATATCTCTTTGATCTCGTTGGTTATTGGTATTGCTTAGAACGAATATTGGATTTATAATCCTATCGATGTGGTAGGTATCCATATTCCTTCTCTTTACGATGATAAAAAACCTACTTAACTCAGTGGTTAGAGTATTGCTTTCATACGGCAGGAGTCATTGGTTCAAATCCAATAGTAGGTATAACTTATTAGACACCACGATCGTGGTGTCTAATAAGTTTTTGTAACCCGCTTTTTTCTTTTATTGTTTTTCTCGCTTTTTGATCCTATTTTTTTATACGTTCTTTTTTTTTGGCACGTCAGCTAGTTACAAAATCAAATCGTATTGAGAGCCTCGACTCGTGTCCGAGCTCGTCTGAGAGCTAGATTTGCCTCAATTGTTTGTCTCTTGCCTTCGGCTTTTCTCAAGTTAGCTTCTGCTATTTCAAGAGTTTGCTGAGCTTCTTGTGGATCAATGTCGCTATTCTTCTCCGCATCGTTTACTAAAATAGTGATTTCATTATTGCCTATTCTAGCAAAACCGCCCATCAGAGCCATCGTTAACCATTGGTTATTAAGGCGTATTTTCAAAATACCTATATCAACAGCTGTGGCAATCGGCGCGTGATTTGGTAATACGCCAATTTGTCCACTATTAGTAGATAAAATGATTTCTTTTACTTCTGAATCCCAAACAATTCGATTCGGAGTCAGTACACAAAGATTTAAGGTCATTTCTTCAATTTACTCTCCATTTCTAAGTTCGTAGCCTTCGCAGTAGCTTCATCGATGTTACCCACTAAGTAAAAGGCCTGTTCAGGAAGAGAATCAAATTCTCCGGAAAGGATCAATTTAAACCCTCTAATTGTTTCCGCTAGACCAACATATTTTCCCGGAGAACCCGTAAATACTTCTGCTACGAAAAAAGGTTGTGATAAGAAACGCTCAATTTTTCGTGCTCTTGCTACGGTTAAGCGATCCTCTTCGGATAATTCGTCCAACCCCAGGATAGCTATAATGTCCTGAAGCTCCTTGTAACGTTGTAAAGTTTGCTTGACTTGTTGCGCAGTTTCATAATGTTCCTCACCAACGATTCGAGGTTGTAGCATAGTTGACGTTGAATCTAAAGGATCTACCGCTGGATAGATACCTTTGGCAGCTAATCCTCTTGATAGTACGGTAGTCGCATCTAAATGTGCAAATGTGGTGGCAGGAGCGGGGTCAGTCAAATCGTCTGCAGGTACATAAACTGCTTGAATAGAGGTTATGGACCCTTTTTTCGTAGAAGTAATTCTTTCTTGTAAAGAACCCATTTCGGTACTAAGGGTGGGTTGATAACCCACAGCAGAAGGCATTCTACCCAATAAAGCGGATACCTCGGATCCTGCTTGTACGAAACGGAAGATATTGTCGATAAATAGAAGTACGTCTTGCTCATTAACATCTCGGAAATATTCTGCCATAGTTAAGGCAGTCAGACCAACTCTCATACGAGCTCCCGGCGGTTCATTCATCTGACCGTAGACTAGGGCCACTTTTGATTCCGCAAGATTTTGTTCATTAATGACCCCAGATTCTTTCATTTCCATGTAAAGATCATTTCCTTCACGAGTCCGTTCGCCTACTCCACCAAATACGGATACACCACCATGAGCTTTGGCAATGTTGTTGATCAATTCCATAATTAGTACTGTTTTACCCACGCCAGCCCCACCGAATAGTCCAATTTTTCCCCCACGACGATAAGGAGCCAAAAGATCTACAACTTTAATTCCTGTTTCAAAAATAGATAATTTTGTATCTAATTGTATAAAAGCAGGCGCGGATTTATGGATAGGAGATGTTGTGCGAGTATCGACAGGACCTAAATTATCAACAGGTTCCCCAAGCACGTTGAAAATTCGTCCTAGAGTCGCTCCGCCGACTGGAACACTTAGAGGATTTCCCATATCAACCACGTCCATTCCTCTCTTTAAACCCTCTGTCGCACTCATAGCTACAGCTCTAACTCGATTATTTCCTAATAATTGCTGTACTTCACAAGTCACATTAATTTCTTGACCAAGAGTATCTCGACCCTTAACCACCAGAGCATTGTAAATATTAGGCATCTTGCCCGGGGGAAAGGCTACATCCAGTACCGGGCCGATGATTTGGGCGATACGTCCCAGGTTGTTTTTTTCACGTATCGAAACCTCTGGATCCGAAGTAGTAGGATTTATTCTCATAATAAAAAAATATGTTAAATTTTGTTGCGAAATTTTTCGAATACAGAAAAAATCTTCGATAGCAAATTGATCGGTTAATTCAAAAATAAATGGGAGTAAGCACTCAATTTCGTTGGTACCGCCCAAGCGAATGTGGAATTAAAATTTTTCCTTATTCATTCAATTTCAATGAAGGAATAGTCATTTTCAAGCTCAACTAACCTAAAAAAAATATATATGAATAAAAAATAAAAATGTTGCGTAAAGTCTTTGATTTATTTATCATAACAGGCAAGACTTTGTTTTATCTAGCGAATTCGAAACGGAACTCTATTTATTATTTATTATTTGATCTCATTAGCTTTTTTTTTTTCGTATTTTCATTTTAGCATATCCGGTTATGCGTCCCATCTATTCATTCCTTTTTCAACCCCCCCTTGTTTTTCATTTTCATGGATGAATTCCGCATATTGTCATATCTAGGATTTACATAATACAACATATATTACTGTCAAGAGTTATTTTATTATTATTATTTTAATATTAAATATTTCGATTTATAAAAAGTCAAAGATTCAAAACTTGAAAAACAAGTATTAGGTTGCGCTATACATATGAAAGAATATACAATAATGATGTATTTGGCGAATCAAATATCATGGTCTAATAAAGAATCATTCTGATTAGTTGATAATTTTGTGAAAGATTCCTATGAAAAAGGTTAATTAAATCTATTCCTAATTTA